TGTAGCTACTTGTACCAAAAAACAAGTAAGCGTAATTCCTCCTAGACAATAAAATATGTTAACATGAGGAGGAACGTATTTACTAGTTATATCATCTGCAATCGCCTGAATCTCGAGGCGTTCTTCGAACCAATCATAGACTTTATTGAGATAGGTAAACCAAGAGGACTCCCCCCCTGAGAACCGTATATGAGAATTTCATCTCGTACAGCTCAAACAAAAACACCCAAATAATAGCTGAAACGGATATGGAATAGAAAGTTTGAAACTTCTTAATCTTTTCATTCAATTTTATCTGAAGACACAAAAGAGTAAAAATCCGAAAGCTCTTTTTTGTAGTTGTAATTATAATGCCAAAAAATCAAGTCGGCGCATTCGTCTTTATGTTGATCGTTACAGGCCTCTTGAATCTTCTATTTACCTACTTATTTCTTTTTCTTTGCTTTGATTTGTTATTTGTATGGAATGTGGCTTTATTCTTGTTTTCTTTATTTTTGATAGGAATTCTCTTGTTAAGACCCTATGAATCAATTGAAACTTCAGATTCATACCAGAACCGCGATGATTCAATAAAACCTTCAAACTAAGTCCAAAGATTCTTTGAGTAAGAACCATTGGATCATCACTTATTCAATGAATAGAATAGATATAATAAATAAAAATACAAAGAAAAGAAAGGTTTGTCCTTTGATCAAAATAAGCATAAACTAAATGAGAGTTTGAAAGAAGAAAAAATCTTTCGATTTATAAATAATATAACTCTTTCTTTGAAAATTTTTTTTGAGTCCGGCCGCGAGGTTTGAATATTAAGTATGAATCATAGTTCGAATACTTCGTGATCCATTTCATATATTCCGTGCTCCAGATACTAGAATGGCTATCCGACGGGATAAAACTATCTCGATCAAGATGACAGACCCATTTTCTGTACTATCAATAGGATCAATTATAACAAGTCGCACACTCATATTCCGGAAATACAGAAACAAATAAATTTCGCGGTCGAACTACCAAAATAGAATGGGCTAAAAAAAAGCCGAGAACTAAAAGTTTCACTTTTTGTATTGAAAAGCGAGGCTTCGTGGTTCTTGTGAATCTAATTCAGTGAAATTCCATCCAGTAAAACGGAAGAATTATAAATCTCCAAAATAATAGATAAGAATATCGCAAATAAAGCCATTGCGACACCCATCAAAGGAGTCGTTCCCCATCCAGGGGCTACTTTACCATATTCCGAATTCAATGGTTTCAAAAAATCCCCTACAACAGTTCGTCTTGGACCAGATCTAGAACTACCCTCAACGGTTTGTGTAGCCATAAATCTTATTTTTTATTCAGTGAGATCTGTTGACTTTGTATATCATTCCGCTGTAAATAAACGATCTTATCATAGATCCATTGTGATCTTGAAATTATATAATAATGGAAACAGCAACCTTAGTCGCCATCTCTATATCTGGTTTACTTGTAAGTTTTACTGGGTACGCCTTATATACTGCCTTTGGGCAACCCTCTCAACAATTAAGAGATCCATTCGAGGAACACGGGGACTAATTGAAGTAATGAGCCTCCCAATATTGGGAGGCTCATTACTTCAATTGAGATAATGAAAAATCATTTCATTTTTTTAGTTGGAACTTTAGGCGGTTCTCGAAAAAATATAGCGAAAAAAATTATCCCTAGAGTAGATACTAAGAGGAATGTATAAACCAATGCTTCCATAAATTCGATCGTGGTTTACAATTATAGCTTCCGTACCTGTTTATTTGGAATCATCTCCCGAATAAAATAAAGAAAGAACAAGAATCAAAGAAAAGGCAGCGATTTTAACCAAGATTTTTCCAGCAGCCTATGTCAAATCACAAACAGAAAATAGAAGCGAAAAATAAGAAAGCAATCTTGCATCAGACTACTTGTCTTCTTGTAGTTGGATCTCCAAGTTTTTGGAATGCTCCAAATTCCACTTGAGCATCCAAATCTGGATCAATACCGGCAAAAACATCTCTGAACAGGGTTCTAGCACCATGCCAAATGTGTCCGAAGAAGAAAAGCAAAGCAAACGAAGCATGCCCAAAAGTAAACCAACCCCTTGGACTGCTACGAAAAACACCATCGGATTTCAAAGTAGCACGATCTAATTCAAAAATTTCACCCAATTGAGCACGTCTAGCATATTTTTTCACAGTAGCAGGATCACTATAACTCACTCCATTGAGTTCGCCACCATAGAACTCAACAGTTACACCTACTTGTTCGACACTATACTTTGATTCTGCCCTTCTAAAAGGGACATCCGCTCTAACAATTCCGTCTCCGTCTACCAAAACAACCGGAAATGTTTCAAAAAAAGTAGGCATACGACGTACAAAAAGTTCACGCCCTTCTTTATCTCTAAAGATAGGGTGTCCTAACCACCCAACGGCTATTCCATCCCCGTTGTCCATTGAACCCGCTCTGAATAATCCTCCTTTTGCCGGATTATTGCCAATGTAATCATAAAAAGCTAATTTTTCAGGAATTTTAGACCAAGCTTCTGATAAACTTTGATTTTCGGCTAACCCAGCACTAACCCTTCGATATATTTCTTGCTGGAAGTATCCTTGATCCCATTGATAACGAGTAGGACCAAATAATTCGATGGGGGTAGTTGCTGAACCATACCACATAGTTCCAGCAACAACAAAAGCTGCAAAAAAGACAGCAGCTATACTACTGGAAAGGACGGTTTCAATATTTCCCATACGTAATCCTTTGTATAAACGTTGGGGTGGACGGACACTAAGATGGAATAAGCCCGCTAATATGCCCAATGTTCCTGCTGCAATATGATGAGAGGCTATTCCTCCCGGAACAAAAGGATCAAAACCTTCCACGCCCCACGCTGGATTTACAGGTTGTACCTTGCCAGTTAGTCCATAAGGGTCGGACACCCATATTCCAGGACCATACAATCCTGTTACATGAAATGCGCCAAAGCCAAAGCAAGCCACTCCTGAGAGAAATAAATGAATTCCAAAAATCTTGGGCAAATCCAAAGAAGGTTTTCCTGTGCGCTCATCACAAAAAATTTCTAGATCCCAATATACCCAATGCCAGATAGCTGCCAAGAAGCACAAGCCAGAAAACACAATATGTGCTCCGGCCACACCTTCGTAACTCCAAATACCCGGATTTGTTATAGTCCCCCCTGTAATACTCCAACCGCCCCATGAATTGGTTATTCCTAAACGAGTCATGAAGGGTATAACGAACATACCTTGTCTCCACATTGGATCAAGAACGGGATCGGAGGGATCAAAAACGGCTAATTCATATAGAGCCATTGAACCGGCCCAACCAGCAACCAGAGCCGTATGCATTATATGAACAGAAAGCAAGCGACCGGGATCATTCAATACGACAGTATGAACACGATACCAAGGCAAACCCATGGAAATACCCCTTTATCAACGAAAAATAGACACTATGTAACTTTATTGCATTGGAATACCTCCCCTTTTCGGTGGATTCTTTCGGAGAAAGGATTAATATTTGTTCTATTCCATTAGTAATAAGGGAAGAATTCGGCTCAGAAGAAAAAAGAGAAGCAGATCTATTCTATACCCGATAAGTATCAATACGCAATGGGGGTTGATCCTATTTTTTATGAATGAATGCATCCCTATTTGTTCATCATTCAAAGGACCTATTCGTAAGAATTCTCTTTCATTCGTTCCGTCTTTCTTTATTTTATGGCCTTATTCTATCTATGTATAAAATATGATAGTATAAAATCTGATAAAGGCCAATATTATTAAGACCATTATTACGCTTCCACATCAAAGTGAAATATAGTATTTAAGTCTTTTTCCTTCCTTTAATGCCTATTGGTGTTCCAAGAGTTCCTTTTCGAAATCCGGGGGAGGAAGATGCAGTTTGGGTTGACGTATAGTGCGACTTGTCAAATATATTGGGTCATATGGGATTCCCCCGTTCTCTCGCCCGATCGAGATATCCTCTGTTTCGCCCAAAAAAGATTGATTGAATTATCAAAAATTTGTAGCGTGAAGTGTAATGAAGTGCAATTAGAGATCCATTTCATTTTTTTGGGGGGGTATCCAGATTAATATTTTCAATTAGAATGATTTATGGTTGGCTTGGTTGGACCGATAAAATGAAGTATACAGGCTCCGTTTAGAAAAAACCCAATTGGTAATATATTTATGATTACCACCTATATCATAATCATAAATTTTTTTTTTCTTTTTAAATTATAAATATAAATAAGAGCGATTTCAAACTGTTAATCAATCGAATAATATGAGAAATACGTTGAATATTTGGCGGAAAACATGAAAGAAAAGGGAATTAAATTAAAATAAAAAAGTAAATGAAATCATAGCAAAAAGACGTGGTATTGGGTCATTTGTCCTATATGCGCAAATCAAAATCGGGCAGATCTTTACTCGGAGTAGAGCATAAACCTAAAAAAATTGAATAAAAAATTGACGAAACCCATTCAGGAACAAGAAAATGACATCGTGATTTGGATTGAATCCCAATGAAAAAAAAATAGATCAATGAAAAGTTTGTGCGATAAGTTTAGCGAATTTTTTCTATATTATAGGTATAGGAAAACGGGCCAAAACTCATCTTTCTTTAATTTAATTTTGAATTTCATTTTATTTAAAAAATGTAAGAAAAAGCCCCTTCATTAGAAATTAGAAGTTAGAAAGGGCCCACTAGGAAAAACGAAGGATGGCTGGAATCTACACATTGATTTTTTTTCGCAATCTTTGTTGAACCGTATGCATCAAAAGGTGCCTGTACGGCTACTAAGGGATACAGTTTTATCCTAATCAACCGACTTTATCGAGAAAGATTACTTTTTTTAGGCCAAGAGGTTGATAGCGAGATCTCGAATCAACTTATTGGTCTTATGGTATATCTCAGTATAGAGAATGATGCCAAAGATCTGTATTTGTTTATAAACTCTCCTGGCGGATGGGTAATACCCGGAGTAGCTATTTATGATACTATGCAATTTGTGCAACCAGATGTGCATACAATATGCATGGGATTGGCTGCTTCAATGGGATCTTTTCTCCTGGCCGGAGGAGAAATTACCAAACGTCTAGCATTCCCTCACGCTCGGCGCCAATGAGTTTTTTTTATTTGATGGAAAGAAAAAAGAAGACTATGCCTTCGCCATATGAAATATGAATTAGTAAGTAATAATAGCATGGCACTTCGAATTCGATATGAAATTTTTTTTTATTTCTTTTTTTTTTTCAAAATAAAATATTAGATTATGTATCGAAAGAGTAGTATGAGAGAAAGGGCATTTCCAATTTTATCTTAGCTGTCGTGGGCCCATCTCAGCGTCACAAACTTTTTTTTCTTTTCGCACCAGAGGCTATTAACAATATTTATGTTATAAATATGTTATAAAAGAGTACAAAAAAAAAGACTATTTTTTTCTTTCTTTTTTTTCAAAAAAAAAAAAAAGAAACTTTGGGATTGCTGAATCACAGACGAAATAAATATATAAAGCAACGGGGCCATCATAGTATTTTTTAACTTTTCCGAAAAAAAAGAAGGGTGGTAATTGGATTATTTATTGATCTGGGTCTAATAGACCTTATATTTTCTCTTTTTTCTTTCATCGAAAAAAGAGAATTCCATTGTAAAGCCGTATGCAATGCGCAAAAAATGCCTGTACGGTTGTTCAATTCTATCTTTTTTTCTTATTATTCTTTAGCTATTCTTCTCGCCTCATTATGTGAGTTAGAAGAACCTTTTTTTATGTTATATCATCAGGGTAATGATCCATCAACCTGCTAGTTCTTTTTATGAGGCACAAACGGGAGAATTTATCCTGGAAGCGGAAGAACTACTGAAACTTCGCGAAAGCATCACAAGGGTTTATGTACAAAGAACGGGCAAGCCCTTATGGGTTGTATCCGAAGACATGGAAAGAGATGTTTTTATGTCAGCAACAGAAGCCCAAGCTCATGGAATTGTGGATCTTGTAGCGGTTAAATAACAAATAGCAATAGCAACGATTTAACACCAATCCACAATTTAATTAAGATTGATTTAATCCCTCTTATTCCTTTCCTTCTTAACTTAAGGGGTTAATATTTTATTAATCTATATAAATTAAATAGAAAAAGAAGTAATTCATAATCATCTGGTTAGGATCGATCTAAACCAGTCTATTATGTATATGATTCAGCATGCCAACTATTAAACAACTTATTAGAAATGCAAGACAGCCAATTAGAAATGTCACGAAATCCCCTGCTCTTCGGGGATGTCCTCAGCGCCGAGGAACATGTACTAGGGTGTATGTGCGACTTGTTCAGATCATGGGCTGAGAAAAAAGAAACAATTTTTTCAGTATCAACGATCAGTACCAGTGAATAGAATGGGGTTCTTCCGTTGACTATCTAAAAAAGATAGATCTACCATATCCTTCTATTGTGTATGAAATTTATGGTTTCCATTGGCGCAAATCCAATCTTGGAATTTAAGATGAGAAAAAATTCCCCATTGGTAGCAAATGCTTATCCATTAAGCGGGGAAAATCCTATTTTAAAAGCAAAAAGATTAGGCTTCGACTCTTGCAAAGAACGGACTAACAGGGTCAGCTACCCAATTAATCCTCATACTTACATACCGTTACTGTATAAGATAGATCTCGTTGTGAAAGATCTATTACTGGAAAATTTATGAGTAGAGCCGAATAGTGTGAACTGTACAAGTTAGCAATTAAATGAAGGAACGAGCTCCGGTGTATAGAGAGGACCTCACCGTTTAAGAAGTAACCATAGAAACGATGGAACCCACTATTTATTTATCCATTTCTATTTACTCCTTTATTTTAGTTAATATGCTTTTTTTGATACCTAGTATCAATACAATTTCTTATTTCAAGGCGAAATGAAATGCCTAGAAAAAAGGAAAAATCGTGGTCGGGACGGTTATAGTAGCAAAAGCCATTGGAATTTTTATTTTATACATTGGAAGAATCCGTTTTGTTATTAATAGACTAGAAAAGAATAACTGAAAGAAAGAATTAGTTATTCATCAAAATTTCTTTTATTCAATGACCAGAATTAAACGGGGATATATAGCTCGGAGACGTCGAACAAAAATTCGTTTATTTGCATCAAGCTTTCGAGGGGCTCATTCAAGACTTACTCGAACTATTACTCAACAAAGAATAAGAGCTTTGGTTTCGGCTCATCGGGATAGAGATAGGAAAAAAAGAGATTTTCGTCGTTTGTGGATCACTCGAATAAATGCAGTAATTCGCGGAATGGGGGTATCCTATAGTTATAGTAGATTAATACACAATCTGTACAAGAAACAGTTGCTTCTTAATCGTAAAATACTTGCACAAATAGCTATCTCAAATAGGAATTGTTTTTATATGATTTCCAACGAGATTATAAAATAAGGAGATCGTAAGGAATCCACCGAAATGCTTTAAATGAAATGGGGTTCCCTCGAGAATGAACTCGGGGAAGGTAGAGTAGAAATTAATATGATAAAAAAATTCTGATAAGGTCATCAAAACAAGATGAGCGAAGACGCTCAATAAAAAAAAATTTCTTTTTCTTCCCCAACCGGATTCGATTCTTTTATTTATTTATTTTTTCTTACGACACGACAATTTTGATTATCAGATTTTTTGAATAAAGCATCAGTCTACGTTTGATAATTTTGAGTCAATTGAAGGATAAGCCTATTTATTTCTGGTTCTAAGAGCAGTAGTTCTAGCGGTCGACTCGCTTCTTTCAAATTGTTTCTCATTATTAAGAAAGGGTAACGAAGATAAAATACGAGCTTGTTTTATAGCAATAGTAATTAATCGTTGTTGTTTTAAGGTCAGTCTATTTACTCGCCTAGATAATATTTTTCCTTGTTCACTAATAAATCGACTAATTAAACTCATGTTTCTATAATCAATTCGATCCCCCGATTGGATCGGGGGCAAACGCCTACGAAAAGATCGCTTGGATTTAAGAAAGAGTCGCTTGGATTTATCCATGGTTTCTTTATTCCTTATTTCTAAAAAGAATCCTATCCTTATCTCTATTTCTAAAATCCTATTTTGATCGGATCAAATTCAAATTATAGAATTAATATAATAAATAGGATTTGGTTTGTTTATTTTATTATTATTGTTTATTTTATTTTATTATTATTTATTATTTAAATATATATAAATTCAAATTGAATATATATATAAATGTATAAATGTAATTAAATATATATAAATGTAATAATAAATATATGTAATATAAATATATGTAATAATATTAATAATATAATAATATAGAATAATAATATAAATATATATATATAAATAAAATATGCGTTATATATATAACTAATTATATACTTAATATATTATATACCTAATGTCATATTTTGATATTCTCGGGAAGGGGTGACATACGAACACTTGATTCGATTTATTTCTTTATCTCCCCGTGAATTGTATGTTTGTAACAATAGGGACAGAATTTCTTCAATTCCAATCGACTAGGCGTATTGTGTCGATTTTTTTGAGTAATATACCTGGAAATGCCCGTTGATTCCTTATTAACGCCGTTTCGAACACAACTGGTACATTCCAAAATAATCGTTACTCGGATATCTTTACTCTTGGCCATGAACCTCCTTTGAGTTTTTAATTCACCGAACTCTTCTATTTTCCGATCAAAAGTGAAGAAGAAAGGAATGAAAAAAAAAAAGAAATAAATAAAAGTTGCTAACTCAAAACCAAATCCTGAAAGATTTCGTTGCAATCAATTGCAATCAATATAGTAAATCAATATAGATTTATAGTAATAGTAAATAATAAGAATAAGTAATACAATGATTTCTAACTCTATTTAGAATCACAGTACGGTATTTTCTTTAAGTATCTTGTAGGATACTGTTGTTCCAGCCACATTTCTCTTTTCGCTCTACTAGTAATTTAATTGGAGCTTGAACCCGAGTTTCGGTGAGGTTGAATCCACTTTTTTCGTTCTACCCTCCTTATTTATTTTATCTAATTCTTATATAATTCTAAAAAAAAAACTAAAAAAAAAAGGGGGCGAGAGAGTAGTCACAGATATTTGATTGTATCTCGATCTAATCTTTTTCGCCCCGTCCCGCGGCAATAACTAGAATTAAAAAAAAGGGAATGTTAACGCATCCGGGAAGAAACGATTGATCTCTATCAATAAACCCGCTAAAGAACCGAACCAGAGAGTACTTAGTACCGGTGCTACGGAAAGATATGTTTTTAGATCTCGCATTTTAAATCCTCCTTCTTTATCGTATTACATTATGGTAATACATATATAATCACATGTATGTGTGGTTAAAGACCACTTGTATTTGTATATTTTATTTGTACCCGGAATTCCTAATTCAAAATTCAAATTTAAATGTACAATGATTCGATAGATAAGATTTTCCTTTTCTTAAAACAGCAAAATAGGTCCCTTTCCGCCTGAGAATTCCCGCCAAAAATATTCATTTATTATTCATTATATGGTTGTTATATGATATGAGACCAAAAAGAGGAAATGGAAAGATAATTTTTGTATATCAATAGATGAAATAAGGGTGTGGAAAACAAGACAGGGATTCTCTACAATGACATTGTAGGCCAATTGAAAGGGGTGTAGCGCAGCTTGGTAGCGCGTTTGTTTTGGGTACAAAATGTCACAGGTTCAAATCCTGTCATCCCTACCTATTACTTCTCCTTTGAGCAGTAAGGAGGGAGCCATTTTAGTTTTAGATTGATTAAAATGAAGCATACATAATCTACCATTTTCTCATATTATATATGATATATGATAGTATAGGTGTGCACGATGTATTGGGGTTATAAAATAAAAGAATCCTCTTTTTTACAGGCTTATTTATTATGATAAGAAAGCGCTCTTAGTTCAGTTCGGTAGAACGTGGGTCTCCAAAACCCAATGTCGTAGGTTCAAATCCTACAGAGCGT